TGAAAATTATGAAATAATAAATGAAATGAAAAATGATCTTTTTTTTTTTCTTTCCATTTCAGTTCCCAATAAGACACTTATTAGATCCCAAGTATCGTGTCAATTGCGAAACACCTCATTTGTTGCAACACTCCTTAAAACAAAAATCAAAAAGGGGTTTCCTTTCCATTGGACTAAGGCCGGAAAGGAAGAAAGCAAGCAGATCTGCTAATTCCTGAAATCAGTCCTTCCCCCGGGGTATTGTCTCAACGAATAAGTGATTGTAGGAGTGAAGTCTTGCTAGAATTCTAAGAAGCAAGCAGCAAGGTCAAGGCAATCCAATAAGTACGTATTTTTCATGTTTCAGGGAGGGTTTCTAGGATTAAACAAAAGGATTCGCAAATAAAAGCGCTAACGCCACGACCAGTCCGTAAATTGTTAAAGCTTCCATAAAAGCCAGACTAAGTAATAAAGTACCGCGTATTTTACCTTCTGCTTCTGGTTGTCTTGCGATACCTTCTACGGCTTGACCCGCAGCAGTACCTTGACCAACTCCGGGTCCAATAGAAGCAAGTCCTACGGCCAATCCAGCAGCAATAACGGAAGCGGCAGAAATTAGGGGATTCATGGTAAGCTCCTCATACCAAAATTAAGAAATGGTTAATGATACACAATGAATTATTGCTTATTATTCCATCACTAATATCCATATGGTTCTAGTTTTTCTATTTCTTTGTTTCGAACCATTCTTTCCATTTTTCGCTCTTTCTCCTCTATATACTTTACTTCATCTGTTTATTCATTCAATCCACAGTCACAGACAAAATGGAAGGACTTAGATCGGAATCTATCTAAATTCGGCGAGATGGGAAATCTAATAACCAATAATAGAATATAATAATATATAAGGATAGCCCATATATAACTAGATATAACTAGTGAATATCTAATATCACATAGACATGTCTTTCTTCCATAACGTGAACCATCGGCATCTTATATTGAATCGGATTCTAGAATCATTCTGCTAAACATACGCAGGGGTTGGCATATATATATATGCCATATACCTAGCTCGACCTACCTAACCCACTTTTTTATTAATCTTATTCGTAAACTCTTCCTTTTGTGTATCATTATCCCACATGGATACAAAGGGACAGATTCATCAGCCCGAACCATCACATATCCAAATTGGATTGATCCAATTGCAATTAATTAGAATTTTCGGGGAATCGTTGAATTGAATGGAATCAAATGAAACGGGAATGATTCTTTCTATAGAACATAGTTTTTTGTTTAGTTACACATCGCAAACAGATAACAATTCTTATCCAATTTATGAGTCGTAATATCGTAATTGACTGAACTAATCCAAATAAAATATCGAACAGAGGGGTATGGCATGAATAGGACAAGCAAGAATCTTAGGAAAAATACCCCTTCTTTTAGATATCTTTCCTTTTTTTGTTACAATTCCGTAATATCGTATCTATTTCTTATCCCTACTCTATATCGTATATACCGTATATTATCGTATATATCATGTTATCCAAGTGAATATCTTTGGCCACCCATTTCTTTTTGATAAGCTTTATTTTGAGTAAGACTATTTGATTTGGAAAGCTAGTCAATGATGGCCTTCCATGGATTCACCTATATAAGCCGCGGCTAAAGTTGCAAAAATCAGAGCTTGAATACTGCTTGTGAATAATCCAAGGAACATGACAGGTATAGGAACTACTGAAGGCACTAAAGAAACAAGAACAACAACGACCAATTCATCAGCCAATATATTCCCGAAAAGTCGAAAACTAAGTGATAAAGGTTTTGTGAAATCTTCTAAGATATTAATTGGTAAAAGTATTGGAGTTGGTTGAATGTATTTACCGAAATAGCCCAATCCCTTTTTTGTAAGACCTGCATAGAAATACGCCACTGACGTGGGTAAAGCTAAAGCAACAGTAGTATTTATATCATTCGTAGGTGCAGCTAACTCCCCGTGAGGTAACTGTATAATTTTCCAAGGTAAAAGAGCACCCGACCAGTTAGAAACAAAAATAAATAGGAACATAGTTCCAATAAAGGGAACCCAAGGACCATATTCTTCTCCAATTTGAGTTTTGCTCAAATCTCGAATGAATTCAAGGACATATTCGAAGAAATTCTGACCGTCGGTTGGAATAGTTTGTGGATTCCGAACAGCTATAGCGGCTGAACCTAATAAGATAGCAATTACGACCCAAGAAGTGATAAGTACTTGGGCATGGACTTGGAAACCTCCTATTTGCCAATAGAAATGTTGGCCTACTTCCACACCGGATATCTCGTATAACCCTTTTAGTGTGTTGATGGAACATGTTAGAACGTTCATATTGACCTCTGCAGAAATGGAACTAAAAATGGAATTATTTTGATTCAACCATCTCTTTCTCGACTCTCCTACTTGAATCTTATATTTAAGCGTAAATATTGATCTCTTTTTTGAGATTCAGCAATAGTAACCGATTCAATAAATTTATGAAGTTCCCGAAATATGAAATAATTGACTTATTTGATTTTTGATTATTAATCAATGATTTCTTATATAGCTAGAACGGCCCTCACAAATTGCCGATACTAATTTGTTAAGAATTAATCTGATTGAAGCTATAGCGTCATCATTGGCTGGAATCGGAATATCCGCGAGATCCGGGTCACAATTTGTATCGATTAAACAAATCGTTGGAATACCCAAAGTGGCACATTCTCTAATAGCTGTATATTCTTCTTGCTGATCGATGATGATTACAATATCGGGTAACCCCGTCATATATTTGATCCCGCCCAGATATGTTTGCAAGTGAGATAATTTTCTCTTTAACATTGCTGCATCTCTTTTCGGGAGACGGTTGAGTCTCCCTGTCTTTTGTTCTGCTCTCAAATCCCTGAACTTATGAAGTCTCGTTTCTGTAGTGAACCAATTAGTTAACATACCACCAAGCCATTTTTTATTGACATAATGGCACCGAGCCCTTATTGCAGCTGATGCTACTGAATCCGCTGCTTTATCTTTCGTACCAACTATTAAGAAGTGTTTTCCTCTACTTGCTGCATCAAAAACTAAATCACAGGCTTCGGATAAAGAACGAGCAGTTCTAGTAAGATTTGTAATATGAATACCTTTACGCTTTGCAGAGATGTAAGGTGCCATTCTAGGATTCCATTTCCTAGTACCATGACCAAAATGAACTCCTGCTTCCAGCATCTCTTCCAAATTGATGTTCCAATATCTTCTTGTCATTTCTCCCCACACTTCCTCTTAAAAAAAAAAAAGAGACGAGGTACCTGAAATAAATAATTGTTCCGACGGAACCTTCTACCGGGGATTGCCCGTTGATACATGGTCCAAGCCATTAACTCCTGTCTATTCTTTAATTATCTTTATTACAAAAATGACCAAATCAAATGACCGGACCAGATGGTTAAAAGAATGAATCTGCTCTTATGAATCATTCAATCCCATAAAAGATTGTTCTGATGTATCATGGAAATTTGTTTCGAGGCAAGAACAAAATAATTCTCTGTGGTGGAACAAAATATCTCTCATTTCCCCCTCGAATCTACTCTTCTTTTGGATTTCAAAAGGAATGTTGTTGTGTTCCCTTGAATGGTGAACTAATCCCTTGAATCCGGTACCAACAGGTATCATCCCCCCCAGAACAACATTTTCTTTCAGTCCTTTCAACCAATCAATACGGCCTCGTAAAGCGGCTTTTGCTAAAACTCGAGTGGTTTCTTGAAAACTCGCTTCGGATATGAAACTTTGAGTATTCAGAGATGCCCTCGTTATTCCCAATAAGACGGCTCGGTAACAGATCGCTTCTTCCAAAGCACGACCTGTTCGTTCGGCTCGCAACAATCCGATTAGTTCTCCGGGTGAGAAAACATTAGACATTCCATCTTCTGAAACCAATACTTTTGATGTTATTTGGCGTACAATAATCTCTATATGCCTATTATGGATCTGCACCCCCTGGGATCGATAAACCCTTTGGATCTTATTAACCAAAGAGAAATGGCTTTGCGCTATGGTTAGCTCAGCACCAATCAAAAATCCCCAAGGGATTCCAAGAATTCCTGTCATACACTCGCCCCAACCTTCAAACCTCTTTTCTAGGTTCATCGATATTGAATCAATCGAACGAACTTCTAACACTTGTTCTACTTTTGGAAGACCTTGAGTTATATCACCAGATCTCGATTTTTCATATATAAATGTAACTAATGTATTTCCTTCGTAAAGGATTTCTCCATAATGACCATGAACGGTTGCTCCTGGGGTGGCCAAATGAGGCTTCGCTGATCTTATTACTAAGGAATCAACATGAACAATTAGAACTTGACCAGATTTTATGCGTGGTCCGTGTTTGGATATACATCCATTTTCACAAATAAACTGTCCAAGACTAATTATTGTGCATGTCTCTTCACAATAATCTTGATGTGGAAAGTACCAATTCGAATTCAAAATGATGTTACTGCACGGATCGGGATTATAAATTATCCCATTTTCATCCATGAAATAATATTTCAGTGCTTCGAAAGTCTGTTTTGGATTATCAAGTAGCAAATATTTATTTAACAAGATCTCATTATGAGTTATTAACTGGTAAGATGAGTAAAAATTCGCAATTTTAGGTACCGTCCCAAAAGGGCCCAACGAATTACTAATTGGAATCATGGGATCCTCTTTAATTTTAATTGATTCTTTTTTTGTAAGATTGTGATATTTCAACCCATTGAATGGACCAATTCGAGAACAATTGGATGATGACAAAACTAGAAAAGATTCACCTTCCTTATTTCTATTCAGAAACGTACGAACAGTTCCTTGATGTTGGCTAAGTGATTGAATCCTCGCCTTGGAACAAAAAGGATTGATATTGGTGCGATCTGATCCATTAACGGGGATCAATCCCGAACCTGCCGTATCATTCCTTTTTGAAATAGGGGACTTCACCAAATCAATTCTTATGAAA